AGTACCATGTTATGCTGTGCCTGGACTTCAAACAATTTATCTTTAACCATGTAAAAGACCTCAACATTATTGGTTGATAGAGAAGAGAATCAAAGTTCATTTACCAATTAGTTACGAAATGCTATGGTTCTTACATATGATTTCTGAATGAAATCCAATTCCGAAGTAATTCGTCGAGATTGTGCACCCTTTGTTCCTATTTATGCTATAAAAAATAATATAAAGAAAGTGCAGCCGGTGAAATCCAACCTATTCTTGAAATACACAACTCGCACACACTCCCTTTCCAAAAAAAATCAATACACCCAGCACTACGCTTAGATTTATTGGATTTGTTGCTAAAATATCGGTATTAAACTCGAAACTCCCAGCGGATGGCCAGTGCCCCACGGAAACAAAAGAATCGGTTATATTTTTCATATGCTCTCCCTTTATAGATAGGACTAAAAAAGAACAGAGTTCTTTTTGTATCACTCCGCTTATTATTCTTAATCTTAATGGAATTTGAGAATTCTCAAATTTATTAGTTATGGTTATGTTTTTATTCTTCTTTTTTTTTTTTTTTTTTTACATTTTTATTCTACTTAAACATTAAACAAAAGGATTTGCAAATAAAAGAGCTAATGCCACGACCAGTCCATAAATAGTTAAAGCTTCCATAAAAGCCAGACTCAGCAATAAAGTACCTCGTATTTTACCCTCTGCTTCTGGTTGTCTCGCAATACCTTCTACGGCTTGGCCTGCAGCAGTTCCTTGACCAACCCCAGGTCCGATAGAAGCAAGCCCTACAGCCAATCCAGCAGCAATAACGGAAGCAGCAGAAATAAGTGGATTCATGGTAAGTTCCTCGCACCAAAAAAAGAAATGATTAATGATACAACCAACCAATGAATTAGTACTTAATCTACTTCTTTTTCTACTTCTCAGGTCGAAGTAACTAAAAGTTACAAATGGAATTCAGAATATTACTGAATTGTCAGAACTACTTCGAGATATCATTTTTCCTTTCTACCTTATGACCTTATGTAAATAGATATGTATATAGTTTTAGTAATTGCATTTCCTTGTTTATAAACTATTCTATTCTTTCTCTTTCATTCAATTCACAATCACAGACAAAATAGAAAAAGGACTAATATGGGAATCCATATAAATGCAGTGGACTAGAAAAAAAGAGATAGGGGTCGTTACTATCTAACTAGTAAATAGCATATACTTTTATTCTTCCATAACGTAAATCACCTGCACTTTTTATTCTATTAAATTGTATTCTGGAACCATTATTCAAAGCATACACAAAGATTGATACTCATAAGCATTACATATATGTAGTAAGATCCCCAACCCTTCTTTCTTTCTTGATATATACATAAATGTAGCTTTTTGCATTTTATTCTACAACTCAGTGGATTATATGAAACCCCCCGCATTGCTTTATTTGGGATAAGCTTCAAAAAAGACTAGACTATTTCAAAAGTTAGTCAATGATGACCCTCCATGGATTCACCTATATAAGCTGCAGCCAAAGTTGCAAAAATAAGAGCTTGAATACCGCTTGTAAATAATCCAAGAAACATGACAGGTATAGGAACTACTGAAGGCACTAAAGAAACAAGAACAACAACCACTAATTCATCAGCCAATATATTCCCAAAAAGTCGAAAACTAAGAGATAAAGGTTTGGTGAAATCTTCTAGAATATTAATTGGTAAAAGTATTGGAGTTGGTTGAATGTATTTCCCGAAATATCCCAATCCTTTTTTACTAAGACCCGCATAGAAATATGCCACTGACGTGGGTAAAGCTAAAGCAACAGTAGTATTTATATCATTCGTGGGCGCAGCTAACTCTCCATGAGGTAACTTTATGATTTTCCAAGGTAAAAGAGCGCCTGACCAGTTAGAAACAAAAATAAATAGGAACATCGTTCCTATAAAAGGAACCCAAGGACCATACTCCTCTCCAATCTGAGTTTTGCTCAAGTCTTGAATAAATTCAAGGACATATTCGAAGAAATTCTGACCGTCGGTCGGAATGGTTTGTGGATTCCGAACAGCTATGATGACTGAACCTAATAAGATAGCAATTACAACCCAAGAAGTGATAAGTACTTGGGCATGAATTTGTAAACCTCCTATTTGCCAATATAAATGTTGGCCTACTTCTACACCTGATATATCATATAACCCTTTGAGTGTTTTAATGGAACATGGTATAACATTCATATTGTCCTCTAACAGAAATCGAACTTCAAAAAAGTAATTATTTTAATTCAACCATTTATTTCTCAATTCATCTATTTTCAATATTATTTTATAGTCAAAACATAGTTCAAACTCCAAAAGATGCAAACCAAAATAGTAACAATCAAAGAGAGTTCACCAAAAACAAACTAATCTTCTTCTTTATTCTTCTTAATGATAAGAGTAATGATAAGATAATCAACCCTTTTTTATATAACTGGAACGACCCTCACAAATTGCAGATACTAATTTGGTAAGAATCAATCGAATCGAAGCTATAGCATCATCGTTGGCCGGAATAGAAATATCTGCAAGATCTGGGTCACAATTTGTATCAATTAAACAAATTGTCGGAATACCCAAAATGGAACATTCTCGAAGAACCGTATATTCTTCTTGCTGATCAACGATAATTACAATATCGGGCAATCCCGTCATATATTTGATCCCACCCAGATATGCTTGCAAGGTAGATAACTTTCTCTTCAACATTGCTGCATCCCCTTTGGGGAGACGATTGAATTTCCCCATCTTTTGTTCTGTTCTTAAGTCCCTGAACTTCTGAAGTCTTGTTTCTGTAGTATACCAATTCGTTAACATACCACCAAGCCATTTTTTATTAACATAATGACATCGAGCCCTTATTGCTGCTGATGCTACTAAATCCGCTACTTTCTTTTTGGTGCCAACGATTAAGAATTTTTTTCCCCTACTTGCTGCATCAAAAACTAAATCGCAAGCTTCTGATAAAAAACGAGCAGTTATAGTAAGATTTGTAATATGAATACCCTTACGCTTTGCAGAGATGTAAGGAGCCATTCTAGGATTCCATTTATTAGTACCATGACCAAAATGAACTCCTGCTTCCATCATTTCTTCCAAATTGATGTTCCAATATCGTCTTCCCATTTTCCCACACTTTCTCTTTTTCTTTTTTTTTTTTTTCAAAGAGATTCAGTACCCTATGAAATAAATAATTGTTCCGACGGAACCTTCTACCAGGATTGACCATTGATCTACGACCCAAACCATGAATTTCATTCTTCATTTTTTATTTCATTGATTACGAAATCCATAATTGGACCGGAGAGTTAAAGTAAAAAGAATGAACCTCTTGTTAAGAATTAGTAAATTACATTACGTAAATGATTGGTCTGATGTCTCATGGAAAGTGTTTGGTGCACAAGAACAAAATAATTCTCTATGATATAACAAAATATCTCTCATTTCCAACTCGAATAGATCCTTCCTTTTAATTTTCAAATGAATGTTTTTGTCTTGCTTTGAACGATGTACTAATTTGTTGAATCCGGTACCAACCGGTATAATCCCCCCCAGAACAACGTTCTCTTTCAGGCCTTTCAACCAATCAATACGACCTCGTAGAGCAGCTTTTGCTAAAACTCGAGCAGTTTCTTGAAAACTCGCTTCGGATATGAAACTTTGAGTATTCAGAGATGACTTCGTTATTCCCAATAAGATTGCCCGATAACAGATCGCTTCGTCCAAAACGCGCCCTGCTCGTTCTGCTCGCAACAATCCAATAAATTCCCCAGGTAAAAAAACATTAGACATTCCATCTTCTGAAACCAAAACTCTTGATGTTACTTGACGTACAATAATCTCTATATGTCTATTATGAATCTGTACCCCTTGGGATCGATAAACCTTTTGGATCTTATTAACCAAAGAGATACGACTTTGGGCTATGGTTAGTTCAGCTCCAATCAAGAATCCCCAAGGGATCCCAAGAATCTTTCGGATACGTTCGTCCCAACCTTCAACTCTTCTTTCGAGGTTCATCGATATTGAATCAATTGAACGAACTTCTAAGATTTGTTCCACTTTTGGAAGACCTTGCGTTATGTCACCAGATCTCGATTTTTCATATATAAATGTAATTAATGTGTCTCCTTCAGAAAAGATTTCTCCATAATGGCCATGGACAGTTGCTCCTGGAGTGACCAAATAGGGCTTAGATGATCTTATAACTAAAGAGTCAACATGAACAATGAAAATTTGACCAGATTTTTTTATGCGTGATCCATATTTCAATAAACATGCATTTTCACAAAGGAATTGTCCGAGGCTAATTATTGTACATGCCTCTTCACAAGAATCGTGGTGGAGAAAACACCAATTCAAATGGAATGAATTCCAAATGATGTTACTGCATGGATCGGGATTATAAATCCTACTATTTTCATCTAGGAAACAGTATTGAAATGGAAGTACTTGAAGCACTTGGAAAGTCTGTTGAAAATTTTCAAGTAAAAAATATTTCTTTAAAAAGACTTGATTATAAGTTCTTAAATAGTAAGATGAACGAAGATTTACTATTTTAGGCACAATAGTACCTAAAGGACCCAACAAATCCCTAATTGGAGTCATGGGATCCGATCCTTTTGTCGCATTATTATATCTCGAAGTATTGAAGGGACCAATTCGAGAGCAATTGGATGATGACAAAATTATGAAAGATTGGCATTCCTTATTTCGATTCAACAACGTACCAATAGTTCCCTTATGTTGGGGAAATGATTGAATCTTTGCCTTGGAATCAAAAGGATTTCTATAGATACGATCTAATTCATTATTGGAAATCAATCCTGAACCTGGCGTATCATACCTTTTTTCGGTATACGAAATAGTGGACTTTACTAACTCAATTCGGATGAAATCACGAAGCAGATCATTTGCCCTTATTTCAACAAAAGAAGCATGAACCTCTTCTTCTATAGAACTCTTTTTTTCTTG